TACTTCCGGTGAAAAATTCCTTTTTTTTCTTTCTTTTGAAAAATTAGAAAATTTTTCTCCTTTTAGAAAAATGTAAAAATTTTTCTCCTTAAGAAAATCCTCAATTTCTTTTTGAAGAAATTTCTTTTTTTCTTTCTCCAGAAAAATTCCAATTTTCTTTCCTTTGAAAAATTTCTTCTTTTTCTTCTTCCAGAAAAATCTTTTATTTTTCTTCTCCAGAAAATCTAGAAAATTTTCTTCCTAAAGAAGAACCTTATTTTTCCTTTGGAAAAATTTCTCTTCTTCTTCTTCCAGAAAAATTTCTAATTTTTCTTCCTCGAAAGAGAGTCCTTTCTTTTCCGAAAAAAAAACTCTTCTTTCTTTCTCCAGAAAAATTCCTCTTTTCTTTCCTTTGAAAAATTCCTTCTTTTTCTTCTTCTAGAAAAATCTTTTATTTTTCTTTTCCAGAAAACCTAGAAAATTTTCTTCCTAAAGAAGAATCTCCTTTTTCCGAAGGAAAATTTCTCTTCTTCTTCTTCCAGAAAAATTTCTAATTTTTCTTCCTCGAAAGANGAGTTTCTTTCTTTTCCNAAAAAAAACTTCTTCTTTCTTTCTCCAGAAAAATTCCTCTTTTCTTTCCTTTGAAAAATTCCTTCTTTTTCTTCTTCNAGAAAAATCTTTTATTTTTCTTTTCCAGAAAACCTAGAAAATTTTCTTCCTAAAGAAGAATCTCCTTTTTCCGAAGGAAAATTTCTCTTCTTCTTCTTCCAGAAAAATTTCTAATTTTTCTTCCTCGAAAGAAGAGTTTCTTTTTCTCTCGTAAAATCTAGAAATTTTCTTTCCTTGTAAAATAAGTAAATCTTTTTCTAACTGAAAAAATTTCCTTTTTTTCCTTCTTGAAAAATTCTAGAATTTTCCTCTTTCGAAAGAGACTCTCTTTCTTTTCTCCAGGGTGAAACCCTTCCTACCACCCTGGTAGGGTGGCGCCTACGGTAGAGCGCGAACTGCCTCATACCCTCCCACCTCAAGCATCGGTTTTTCCGAATTGCTCTACAGTTCGCACTCTACAAAATCACGATTTTATGTTTTCGGCGGGGACCGATAGGACGGGGTTCATCCGCCTAAGCAGACTAGCGCAAGCTGGAACAAAATTCTAACCTCCGTCACTGGGCTTGTTCAGCCAGAGAAAGGGGTGTACGAATTTCGCCCCATCTTGATGCTCCCCGTCTCCTTGACCNTCTTTCCCCGAGGGGAAAGTCGTCCCTTGCCAAGTTTAAGTGATGAAGTTTTTTCCTATGGTCCTTCATCTAAGCCAGGCTCAGTAAGACACTCAGGGATACTTCCCGGTGGCTTAGACTGCGACCGGCTGACCCCTTGGCATTAGGTGGGTCGACCGTTCTTGCCCTGCTTCTCCGAGAATATGGCGGTACCGCTCTCTCCTAGCTGACAACAATTTTAAACAAATATACCCTATAAAGGCTGTATAGGGGAAATTTCTTTAAATTTGTCTGCTATTCGTCCACCTTATTATTTAAGGCTAATCCCGGGCTGCAGAAAAGGTCCGTGTGCGCCTTATAAGTAAGGCGTACTCCATACGCACAGCTTGTTTCGGCTCCTTGCCATATAGGGTGAAACTCCGAATCAGGGTGAAGGACCAGGTCCTTCGCCCTTCCCCTTGGCGGCGGGCCGACTAAGCCTAAGCCAAACACTTGAGACCGTACAAGTCGTCCTATAAACACGTACTCCTTTACAGAGCTGCTTCGTCGTAGCATAATTTCTCCTTGAAAGATGTCCCAAAATTATCCGACTTCTTGCGCTCTTACTTTCGGAGGCGGGCGGGCATATAAATCCAAGATTTACCTCCCTCGCCCAACGATCGTGGTACGCCTCTGTTCCTGCCGTCTGTAACGTCTCGAAGGCGACCTGAAGAAACCTCTTCTCTAGCACTCACCTAGGAACGCGCTTCCTGCTTCGACATCTCCAAGTGCACTTCACTCCTGTGCGTCCCCTCCTCTTTCTCCGAGTCGTGTTTTGGCTTAGGCGGGAGTGCCATTCGCCATCCGTTCCAGCAATGCTAGTCACGGATGCCTCATTAGGCACCGGGCACTAGATGTATCCTGTTAGAGACTTCCCACTTAAGTTCGAACCACCAACTGAACAGGGTTCATGGTGTTGACGCGGACAAGGTCTCTATTGGGCCGCTGCACGAGGCTGCCTGAACAGTTCGCCTTGGAAATTTTTAACAAATTCCACCATTGAGGGCAATAAACAGCCCGTAGCATGCGTTCCGACTCCAACATAAGTTGGTTCACCCAATGTAGGACCCAGTAGCGGCAAAGGTTTTGTCTAAAGCACGGGCGTGCTGTAATTGCACTATCTCCGCTAAAACATCTATCCTGTGTTTTTCCTCCGTTTGGGCAGGCACTGAAATAGCTACTTCCCAAAGTGGATGATTGTAAAGAAGGAACTTTGCTCGTCCTACTCTGCAGCACGATAAATCCTGCTTGGGCTGGAAGCTCAGTTAGAGTATTGTGCCAAACGTGCGAAAGTCACATCGAGGCTGGTATGGCCATTTCAGTGACTAGCTTCGCCCCTAGCTGCGCACAAAACCTGTAGGTACTTTTCCTCACAGTCAAGAACAGAGAGTCGGTCAACGACGTGGTCCTGAGCACAGCGAGCTAAAAACGGTTATTTAGCATCTAGACCTTGGCGTAAAAAAGTTCGCCCATCGTGTTTTACCAACTTTCTCACTAGCACTCTCCGAAGATCAAGCCCGTTCTAAGAAGTTGCTATTAATAAACACTCCCTCTTCAGAACACTCCCCCACATACCTAGCTCCGTGGCAGATGCAGGATACACCGTGGCAGCCGGGAACCTCTCAATCCCGCCTAAAATCGTCTGGCTGGAGGGCTGCTGCATGCTCGCGACGCTGAACTCCTTAGGGTTGCACCCCCTTCTAAAGTCCCCTTACAATCTTAAGGAGAGATCTCATTCCTTTCGCCCGTCAACAGCTACAAGGATTCCACCTCTTCCACGCTCATAAGCGGTCGGGAAGCTCCCTCGGGGACTCGTTAGCTTGACGCACTTTATGCCTCGTCGAACCTGACTCGACAACGGCCAAGGTCCGCTGTGCCGTTGCTGTTCTCACTGGCGTGAAGTCCTCTAACAGGCTACATCGGTCGGCTAAGCCGTTCGAAGGCTAGGATTGCTGGAGAGCCATCGACCTAGCTTTTCCGTCCCAAATTGCGACACATTACTTTCCTTTCTAGCATTCCCAACCCGTTCGCTGGTCACATCAGGGTTTCCATCCTTCGAAACCTCTCAAAAAAATCAAAAGCTGCTAGCTCTTCGCAGACCTTTGCGTTCGATCTTTTTTGAGTAGGTACGTCAAATGTTTGTCGCCCTCCATGACGAGAAAATCTCAGTTGTTTTCCAAATTTCCAGCTCTAGAAAAAGCATTTTTCGTGACTGCCCTAAAGGGCAGTAAAAAAAGTGTTTTTACTAGAGTCGGTCTCCCATAAACTTTCGCCATTTTCGTCTCGCGTTTAGGGCTCCCTCGTTTGTGGAAACTTAGAAATACGTCCTACATTATCCGAATAATGTTCGTTGTCCGACCGGACAGCTTGATTTGATCAAAATCTCGCGTACGGGGACGCGGATTTATAATACAAATGTGACCTCCATTCTGGAAGGTCTTTAGCAGCAGTTATGTGTTGCAACTACTCTGCGCTCGTATTCGATGGAACGGAAGTGCACCCTATATGAGATAGGAGCTGCCTTTTCCCTTGCCATCCTTAGACACTGCCGGTGTTCCTAGCTAAAGGAGCCAGAACAAGCTGTGCTAAAAAAAGAAAATCATATGAAAATTAGGATAATTTCTTGTTTTGGAAATTACAAGATAATTTTTAATGATTTTCTTTTTTCAGGGTAGCTGACCACCTGTGTCGAAAAGAGGAGTAAAGTCTGTGAGACACATCCTTTACAGCTAACCCTTGCCTCGTCTGCTTTTAAAATTGTTAATTAGGGCAGTTTTAACTAAAACAGGTTAAAACAGCTTCTTTAACATTTTAAAAGCTAGTGCGAGCATAGGGCGGGTATCTCACTATACGACCTTGCCCCTCTTCACGACAGTCAAACAGTTCCGTAAGAGACTTTATGACAGTCGACATGTTGGGTTTTCTCCCAACTAGTAAAGATATGTTTTAGAGCACTACAAAGTGTCTGAAAAAGTGCTTGAGACAAAATTTACTATTTTGAAGAAAAAACTACATGTTTTCTGTATAAAGTCTCACGACTTTATGACAGTCAACCTGTTGAATCGGTTCCCCCTCTCCAACATAGTAAGCCAATAAATTAGAGCACTCCGATTGACTAATTTTTGCACTATTCTGAAAAGGGTCCAATTTCAATCATTTATGACTGGAATTTAGTCAAACTCTACTGTTTTTCTGAGGGAATCTTTTATTTTTAGTTGGAGTGAGAAACCCATGGTTGGGTGGGAAAAGATTACCCCCGGGTTTAGCCAATTAAATGAAGTGGACAATAGCAGACAAATGCCGAAAGAAATTTCGGGTGGGTGGGGCGCAGAAGTCCTGAAGGTGCGTATCAAGCTAGAAGGATCTTGGGCGAAAAAATATCCTCGTGAGCTCAGGTTTTGTGAGCTCACTTTACCCTTATCTCAGCCTCAGAAGCTGATTCCTCATCCTGGAAAAAAACTAATCTTTGGAACTTGGAGCGCACGGAATACTGGACCGAGTACAGCTCGGCTAAGAAGGCGTATGAGTTACGCTCTGGAAAAGATTGGTCCAGGTGGAGGAAGAGGGTTCGGCTTAGGCTGAGATAAGGTTCCTGAACAATGGACTTATTCCTCAAATTTACGGAGCTGGCCGACAGAGGAAGTTTGCTTGACTCTAGGGAGGATGCATGCGAGTACAAATTTTTCTCTATAAAAATTGTTCACTGCACCCGTTGTGGGCTAAAAAAAATACAAGCTTAAGGACCACAACGGAATAAACCTTATGAACAATTAAATTCTTCATTTTTATTTTTAATTGTTCATTGCACCCTGCAGTGGACTAGAAAACAAACTTAGCCGAAGGCCAAACTAGGACACAAAGGCTTATGAAGAAAGTTAGCCCTATGAAACTTAAGCTAGCTCTCTCTTAGTTCAGCTAAGATGCTTCAGCTGGCTAAGATGAGCATGAAAGCTATCAGGCTTGCTTCTTCTAAGCTTTCATGGGCTTTTAGAGCAATTTTGCCTAAAAGAAAGCAGCTTATTGTAATTCATAGGGCTAACATTCTTCATGGAGAGCCCTCTCTGGGTCTAATATAGGCCCAAGTGGTGATTGCCACTGTTGCCAGAATGCTGGCAACAGAGGCAAGTTTTAACCCTGCGAACAGGGTTAAAACGTATCATTCTGGGCCTATAGGCTCTGGAGTCTTGTTTTCTTGGGGCCAATCATTTGCGTTCATGTCTTCAATGATGGACCAGATTCAAGACGTTTCGTCGAAGCCTTCCAGCATAAGGAAGGCTGTGAAAACTGTGACTAGAGAATCCTTTACTCCTCCACCACTAATGAAGTCCTTGCCTGATGGGCCACATCTGGTGGACAAGTCAGTGCTGGACTCATTGTGGTGGACTTCTAGGGCGTGTCAGACCACTACTACTGGGCTAAGTAGCCCTAGTAAGAAGTGGACTGCATAGATCCTAGGAAGGATTGCACTAGAGATCCCGTAGTTTCCTACGAGAACAGGATACACAGACTCTCCTGCTGGAAGGCTTAAGACGACAGAGGAGACTACAGTGAGGGCTCAGCGTGCCATATTTCCTTCTGTGAGCGAGTAGCCTAATAGGGCTACTGTGAGACTTAGGAAATATAGGACGCAACCTGATCATGACGAGGAACTCGCTAAGCTAGAGCTTAAAATGCTTCTAGCCATGTGGCTATACATGGCTATGAAGTAAATTGTAGCTCCTATGCTGTGAGCTCTACGTCATGATCAGTAGTCCCCGTGCCTCTCAGCATATTCTATGCGGACGTTGGCACTCACATCCTCGTACCCTAGGGCTAGCCCTACTCCAGATACAACCTGGATGCTTAAGGCTAATCCGCTCATGAAACCTAGGTTTCATGTTCATCATGAGCTAGAACCACAAGAAAACAATTGATTTCCTTAGTTGTGGTTCTAGCTCTTTTAGCCTTAAGTTCAGGCCTTGGTTCCTTAGTGGACAGAAGGTTTTTAGGCTTAATAGGGCATAGAACAGGTCCTCTTATTGGCTATGGTTTTTTAACCATAGTCAGTGATGGTTTTAAGCTTTGTGCTAAAAACCCATGAGGTTCTTATTTTAATCTCCTCTTGGGATTTTTAGCACTTGGCTTAGAAACTATTCCTTTGGCCTTTATGCCCTATTGCCTAGAACCTGGTCTGGGTTTTCTAGCCCTATTGGGTATGAGTAGTTCTGTCATCCTTCTTTCTTCAAGTTTGTTTCGTGGATACAGTCCCTTAGGACGATCCAGGGTCCGTATTCTCCTTTTTCTTGGAGAAGGCATCTTTTCTTTTATACTTTTTTCTCTTGCCCTCATAATGGCTGAAGATAGCCTATTTATGATGGAGCAAGATTCTTTAGTATTTTTTACTTTTTATGCCTTTCCTGGACTAGGATGTTCTTACTTCCTCCTTTGTTTGGGAGAAAGACATCCTTGGGACATTCCTGAGTCAGAATCGGACTTGGGAGGAGGTTTTGGTGTGATTTATGGAGGTATCAATTTCCTTTGATTTGCAGTCTTGGAGTACCGATGATTAATTCATTGAATCTCCTTTTGTTTTTTGATGAAATGAGCTGTTTTGAGCCACACCATAAACCTCTTTATCCTAAGGGGACTTTTGCCAAGATACTCCTTTCAAGCTCTGTTTAAAATGCTGTGAAAAAATCTTCCCTGATTCATTCTTTCTTGGACCTTTTTTGTTTTATTTGAATTAAACAGGGAAGATTGTTTTCCAGCTTTTATCAGAGTTTTCCTTTTCTTTCCTTTTGGATGACGAGCTTTTCCTGTAGCTTTCCAGGGCTCTTGGTTGTTTCAGATGCTTTTTCCATGGCAATCCTTTTTTCTTTAAGCTGAACGAATAGAGATCAGCAATCATGATGTTTTCTTTTGCTGATTCTAAAGGAAGCTTTCCTTGTTATTTGCCTGGTGAGCTCTCAACATCCTTTTTATTTAAGCTACGTGGTGCTTTTGTTGGGCTTAGGCCCATCATTCCTTTTGGCCTTTCTTCTTTCCAGGACAATTTTTCCTGGTAGGCTTATAAGACATTATGTCTTTTACGCCTCACTAGGAAAATTTATAGTCCTTTTCCTGGACCAGCATATCCTAGGTCATCTTGCTTTTACATTTCCTTCTTTTTTTTCCTTTATGGTGTGAGGAACAGTTCCAGTTTTTATTCTTCTTTTTCTGTTTCAGCACCATAAAGTCTTGGAAGGACATGTTCAGAAGTGATCTTGACTCATGTCTTGATGGGTCCAGGACGGATTTCTTTTTGTTCTGGGGTCTTCAGGCTTGAGTTTATGATGGCTAATTTGCCTTTACTTAAGCACCTTCTTGCTCATTCCAATAGAGGCTTTTGCCTTAGGTTCCATGGCCCATCCATGGTTTGTGCTGTGGTGGGCTAAAGCCCTAGTGCAGTTCCATGTTTTCCTTTGCTTCCTTTTAGGAGGAGTTTTCTTCACTTTTCTTGTTTCAGCACTGGTGCTTCTGTCACGAATGCTAGCTTAATTGTTTTCCTTGTTGTGTCTTTTGCTAGCAATGTGGGTTCTTTCCACACAATGTGCTTTAGTGAGGAAAACCTCTCTTGGTAGATGATGGTTCATCCTTCTAAGTGGTTCAGCTTTTGTTTTTTATTTTTCTGACCACTTAGTTTGGATGTGCTTATCATGATCCATGATGGGTTTTTCCTCACAGGCCATTGTAGGTAGAAGACCCACTTTCCCAACAAGGAAATCAATAGCTAGCATGGTTGTTCATAGCACACTTTCTACTTTTCTTTGTTTTAGTGCTTTGTTTAGCACCTGTGCTGATCTGGATCAGGAGTGAAAACTTGCTCTCCTTTTTCCTAGGAAAACAATGTCCATGATCCAATCCTTCATTTGTTTCTTAAGCCTTTCTGTTAAAAGTCTTCTTTTTCCTTTTTCTACTTGGCTCATTTCTGCTATGAAGGGAGTGGCCTTGATGTCCAGCCTTGTTCATTCCCTCACTATTGTGGCAAGTGGTTTGTTTTTAACCACTTTTCTTTTAGTTGAGGGATGATTTTGGCTTGGACTCGTGGAATGGACAAGCATTCTTTTTCTTCCTTCTTCACTTTGACATCTTTTTTATTTGCTTCGTGAAAATCATGGAAAAAGATTGCTGGCTTGAAGTACTGCATTTTCTGTAAATCTTGCCCATGTTCTTTTGCCATGAGATCTTAGATTTTCTCTTCTCTATGGCATCTTTCATGGTTTGTCCAAATCTTTCCTTTTTGCTTGTTCTCAAGGCAAAAAAGACCTTAGTTGAAGCTTACTAGCTGGTTTACTTGGAGGATTTCCTCTTTCTTTTGTCTGGAAAGTGAAAACTTCCTTTTGTCATGATAGCTTAGTAGCTTCAACTTTCCTTTTGTGAGGTCTTTTAGCCTACTTGTGTGTGTTTTTAAAACTTAGTTTTAAAACACTTCTTTCAGTGAACAAAGCTTCTCTTTGGGTAAGATTTGGACAATCTTGATTTACTTCTGCAATACTTCTTAGCCTAGTTTTCCTTTAAACATGGATTGCTTCCTTTTCTTTTCTGGAGTGTGCTTTCGTCCTCCTTGTATGCTGTGGCACTCATTGTCCTCTGGCTCACTTGTGTTCTGCTAGCCGTGGCTTTTCTGAAGAACAACATTTTAGCCATAGGCTTCTTTAGCACCTTTTTTGCCAAAGCAGATGCTTTGGTAATTTGTCCAATTACCTCTGTTGTTACTGCTTATGTCATTCCTGGAGTAGAACCTTTCTTTCATTTTTTCTGTCATGAAGGGGCTACTGAGGTTTGACATATTCGTGGACAACAGTGGTATTGGCAATATTCCAAAGCTTCTTTGATTTGGGAAGAATTCCTTTTATTTCGTCAGCAGACCGATGGGCAGTTTCTTCAGCAATCTACTTTTCCTTGCTTTATTTCTGCCCATAGACCAGTTATGGTGATGGGAGATGCTTTAGACGTCATACACTCTTGATCTGTTCCAGATTTGGGAGTGAAGATGGACGTCATTCCGGGACACATCACGCTAGACACTTTTCTTCCATGTTTGTCTGGCTTCTTTACGGGGGCCTGCTACGAAATATGTGGTGCTTATCATGCCTTAATGGCTATAAATGTTGTGGTAATTTAGCCTCAAACCTTTGCTCACAAACTCTTCTTTTAGGCTTGGAGAAAGTCTGATCTTTTGTTTCTTTTGTTTTCTTTTTTCCAACCTTCTTTTCCTTTTTTGTGAGGAAAGTTTTGATGCTAAATTCCTTTTAGCCTTAGGGCTAGCTCTTTTCTCTTTGAGCCTCCTGAGTCCGTTCGTCGGAGTGGCCCTAATGCCCCTTCCAGGTGTGACAATACTCCGTCCTAGGCTCCATCTTGTGGAAACCACTGGGTGCCCTGAGAACCAGAAAAGTTTCCTCAAGATAAAATCCCTTCTTGTTCTTTTTTTACAATCCTTTGTTACATGGGCTGTTTTCTTTATGAGAACAGGACACTTCCTTCTGTCCTAAGACCTTGCTTGCCAGCCTTACTTTTCCTTTTGTCTTCCTTGTCATTTTCATTCTGGTTTTGACTAGAACTTCATCTTTGATGAAGTTCCTTTTTCCTTTTATGAAAATGATTTCTGCTGTTATTTTCCTCATGATTTTTTCATGAGGAAATTCAGCTGACACTTTTCCTTTTGTTTTGGCTGTGCTAGCAGGTCTTTGGACAGTTTGCTTTGTGTAGTTCCTTGATTCCCTACACTTCACAGAACTTGCTTTCTGCCAAAATAGTGGCTATAGGCTATTGAAGAATAGCCTTTTTGGCCTCTATTTTGGCATCTGCTTGTTCTTGTTTTCTTCGTGTAGAGATCAGTTTTCTACATGGACAAAGCTCTGAAAGTGTTTATTTTTCTCTCTTAACAGCTCATGGATTACTCTTTGTTTTCTTGGTTTTAGTGCCAATTGGCCAAGGATACCTTAATTGGTGATTTCCTGGCCAAACTGGCACATGGGATTTTATCTGGCCTAGGGTTAATATGGGTGCCCTCCTAGGCGTAGAGTGATCAACTGCAATACTTCTGCTCTTCTGACTCCCTGGAGGATGAAATCCAGGCTGAACCATGTATCCTCCTTTAGCTTCTTTCCAGCAAGGTTTTTCAATTGATTGCATTATTGCTGGAATTCATGCTTTAGGGGTGGCTAGTGGAGCAGGAAGTAGTAATGCAGTTGTTTCCTTTCGCCTTTTAATCCTTCCTTTTTCCAGGAAAGAATTGAGTATTTTTGTTTGATCTCAATTCGTTGCTGCTGTTTTGTTCATCGGCACAATTCCTTCTTTAGCTTTAGGTCTTTTAGGAATTTTGCTTGATAGAACAACTAGCAGTTCCTGGTTTGATCCTTCTGGAGGAGGGGACCCAGTATTATACCAGTTACTTTTCTGGTTCTTTGGGCACCCAGAGGTTTACGTCGTGGTGCTTCCCTCCTTTGGAGTTTTGTCAGCTTCACTGGAAGCTAATTCGGGCCTTTATGGCAAAGAAGGTCTGATTTCCTCAGTCTCTTGCCTAGGAGTTCTAGGCTATCTAGTCTACGCACACCATATGTTTACTGTAGACTTGGAGCTAGAAGTGAAACTGCTTTTCTCTTCTGGTACTATGGCTATTGCAGTTCCTACTGGCGTAAAAGTCTACAGTTGAATGGTGAGTGTTAGGTCTGGTAGCCTAGATACTCTCCAAACCTTCCTTCCTCTTCTTTGTTTTCTCGCCACTTTTATAGGTGGAGGTTTAACAGGAATCATGCTTTCTTCTTCTACAGCAGATGTTTTGTTACACGACACCTATTTCGTAGTGGCTCATTTTCACCAGGTAATGGCTATAGCAGCCTTTTTAGCCTTTGCTTGTGGAGTACACTGGTTAGGAATGATGAGTCATGGTGGAGCAATTATACTTTTTACTATTGCTACCATGACTATTTTCCTTCCTTTGTACGGAGCAGGTCTTTGTGGAATCCCTAGAAGAGTTCCTTCTATGCTTTATGAGGCTAGTGGATTCCTTGTTCCAGGCTATTTAGGCTGTGTTTTAGCCATCATGGCAATTATCCTATACCTTATTTTTTTATAGGTTTGTTTGCTTGAATTAAGGTATCAATTGCTCTCTCGTTGTTCTTTTGAGGAATTTATAGCAGAATTTACTGGAGAATTTGAGCCACAGTAGGCTGAGTAAAACCTTCTGTGGTGGAAGGAAGTTCTCTAGGTGGACTAGGAAATCATGGCCTAACTTGCCATATGGCCCTATTCCAAGGTACACTCCTGCGGAGCGATATACTCTTCCTCATCCTAGAATGTGGTACCTTCTCCTTCTCATTCGCTCTAGTTTTGTCCGCTTGCTTCATTCTTTGTGCTTTTGCACTCCTTTTTGAACAACCTCCTCCTTAGTTGCTTTCTTGCTTCCTTTTCTTTTCTTTTCAAACTCCATCTTTAGTTTGATGAATAATTCCTTTAATTGTTCTTTTTCATCATACTGGATGGAGTATGCTCATCCTTTTGGAATCATTAGCCTTCTGTTGACTTGTGTCCTCATGTGGACATATGAAGCTGAAATTTATTTCATCTTTCCAGGTTATTTTGGCTTATGGTTTCCTCTGGTGAGCATTCTATCCAGGCTCTCTTATGAGCCAAGATGGAGTTTTCCTTTCTATGCTTCAAACCTCCTCTTGGGAAATACTAGTTCTTTTTGGACTAGTATTTCCTTTGAGTGTGGTTTTTAGCAAGAATAAGCCCCTGATGTGGTGGGGTTGTGAGGAACTCTTGCTGGCTTGTGTTGGACAATATTTGTCCACACAACGAAGGCTTTAATGTTTTAAAGCGCCAGCAAAGGTGCTCTATTTCATTGCTGTGCCAGCTAATGCGGCAAAACAGAGGGAATTTCCTCATTTCAGGAGGAGAAAAAAGGTACTTTTTTCCTGGTTCTTTTGAGGAAATCGAGTAGTCTACGGTGTACTTGGAATAGGAGATTTAGCCTCCAGTGAAGAATAAACCTCTTAGTCTTTAGGGTAAGCCGGCTTCCATCCTAGTTCCTTGGTTTACCGATAGACCGCTACACCTTACTTTCTCTTTTTGAAGTCCTGCATGTCCCATTTCTTCCTCAAGTTTCTTGAGGAAGTTTGGAGACATGGGGCTGAGAAAGTTTAGACCATGGGTAGCAAGATAAAATGAAATGTTTATCTTGTAACACTGGGCAGTAATTATGGTGGTAGCGGGCCATGGTGAAATTAGGAACTAAAGAATTTGTTGCTCGTCACCTGGGTTGGTCATAAGACCCTCCTGGCAAGTCGAAACACGGTAGGAGTTGGGGAACCAGCTCCTTTAGCCTTATAGGCTAGTCTCCAAATCTCCTAGCTTTGCCGTCATTCTGTTGTATTTTTTATGACGCCGAGTGAAGACGGGAAGACTAGGGTACCTTTTTTCCTAGGGAATTAGGTTCCAACAAGTCCATGAAACTCTGTCCTTATTAGGTTTCCAGGAGTTTTTGCCTGGAGTTGCGAATAAAGCTTATGAGGATTTTGCCTTTTAAGTTGGGCGTAAAATGCCCTCTGAAAAGTAAGCTTTTTGGAAAATTCTAAGCAACTAGATCAGGTTTTCTACGAACTGGAAAAATATTCCTCTTTTTCACTTTATGTCCTGATTGGACTAGAGTGAAAGTGGACTTGTTTTTCTGCACCTGTTCCGTAAGGGAAAAGGTGAACTAGGCGTAGCCTTGAGGAAAACCAGGTGAGCAACTAATTCTTTCCTAGGCTTAAGACCAGCTAAACCTCGTCATAGTCTTGAATTTCCTTGGATCAGCTCGTCCTCTTTTTAGTAGAACCCACCATTTTTCCTGGTGAGGAAAAGGTTGGGTTGAGTATCGAGCTTGTGAGACTCTTTTAATTTCCTTTCTTGTTAGAGGTTAGCTGAGTTGTCCATAAAGTCTATTTTGGGCCTACGTCCTTTTCAGTGAACTCGGCAAGAACTGGCACAACTGTTTTCTAGAAACATAGGTGCTAGAAAGTCTTAGTGCCTTGTACTGCCAAGGGTTCCTACTGGCAGCAGTATCTTGACTGTGCCAAAGTACCGTAATTTCTTGTTGCTTTATTGGCAACCAGGGAAGTATACATGATGTCATTCCTTTACTGAAAAGGCCTCGTGAAATAATGGCCATGATGAACACAGCATGGGTATTTTGAGTGAGGAGAAGACCCTTATTCCTTGAATAAAATCCTTTGAGCAACTATGACTCTTAGGTCAATATTTTTCCTGGGGCGAGGCTTCACTATAATGTGAAGAGACCCTTCTTATTTGACCTGGAGACCTTTGTGGAGTTTTCACAAAAGGAATTAAGGGGCAATAGGGCAAGAGTTTGAAGACTCTGCTACTTCGACGTTGGACTCTCCATCTCTCGTGGAAAGAACTACGATCCAGAACGTCTGTTCGACGTTTAAAAGGAGGCATGATCTGAGTTTAAAACGTCGTAAGACAGTTTGGATTCTATCTTCTGAACACGAGTCCGAAGCCAATCTTACAATCCTCATGTCGCTACGAAAGGATGACATGGGGTAGGCCAATAGATTTTCTACGCCATGACAGAACTTTACTTTTCTGTTTTGTAAGTTGGCTTGATTCCTCTAAGTCTGTCTTCAATCTTTTCCTGGGACGTCTGGTTTGTTCTTTTTGTTTTGGAAGTCCTCTTGTTCTGGATTTTGATGAGAGACGGTTCGTTTAGAAGTCCATACCTTTTTCTCTCTTATGGCCCATGGCTAATCTGTTCTTTGATCTTCCATAGCACATTGTGTCTTTCTTGGTTTGTTTATTGACACAAAGGGCTTTCTTGGATCTGGTCTAGGTGGTGTGAGGTTTCCAATGGAGTTTCAAAACTTTCCTTTTTGATAAGTTTTGACGCTTCATTGTTTTTCCTCACTTCTTCTCAGCAGATCTGATGGTCTGGAACAGTTCAGCCTATTGGGTCATATTGAGGAATTTGGTCTGGACTTCTTTTCCTCCAGAACACAGCTTCTTGAAGCTTAGTGTTCTTCCTGGCTTCTGGGGCTTTAGCCCTAGAAGCGTTCTCATTTTGTCCAACAACCAAGGTAATTGGACTGATCTGGTTTCTTCTTCCCTGAATGGCCTTTTTCCTCGTAGAGGAAAACATGTCCAGAATTCATCCTTTTAATTGGCTTCTGCTTTCTGGCATGAACCTCAGTCCTATTGTTCTTCAGGAGTATTACTGGTTGTTATTGATTGGACAGTCCTGTTTGAATTGTCTTTGACCCTGATTATTCCTTTTTTGTTGAATAATCTGTGTCAAAGTCGTTCCTGTTTTACATCAAAATGTATGTTATTTTCAACATTTCCGTTTTGTAATTTTAATGTTGAAAATTTGAACATTTTGCTTCATTTATTCTGTCCTTTAGCAAAAATATTGATGTTTTTCTCTTCGAAAATGGGTTTTTGAAAACTTCGTAAAATTTGGACCATTCTTGTGCCCTAATTTATTTGCTTTCTAGTATGAAGAAAGGTAGACCTTCTTCATCAGAGTTCTGGTAACCCCATGGACAAGTTCTAGAAGTTTTCTGGAACAGGGACTGGAAAAGTGATCAAAATGAGAACTTTTCTATCCGAAACATTAGAAAAAAAGTAAAATAAAACTTTTTTTGTCGGCAGCGAGATCCTTTCATTCCATTTCAGGATCTCTTCTTCCGAAAAATGATTATTTTAATTCCTCACTAAAGTGAGGAATAAAAATTAAATCATTTTTCTCCTTTTCTTTTTTCCTGACGTATCCTCTAAGGACTGCACTTTGCCCCGCTCCATTTCCCCTATTAGGTGAGGCCTATTTTCTACGAGAAAGGCTGACAGACCGAAGGGGAAAGCAGAGTCTCGCGACAGGGGTGATGGGTGAACATCTAGATGTGAATTTCAACTTTTGACGGAAAAGTTGAAACACAAATCAAGAGTTACCCAGGAGGATCCTTTTTTTTAAGTTTGTGTCAGCCAAGGAGGACAGATAGACCTTCCGGACAAACCAATCCTTTAGGTCTTCCTCTCCTTGCTCAAGTTAATGACAGACTTTCTCCTTCCATAGCTGTACTCGCATGCATCCTCCATAGAGTCCAGATTTATCTTCCTCTCTCGGCCAGCTCCGTAGCTCTTCCAGGCGCTAGTCATTAACTTGGCTCGTCAAGCACCCTGGTGCAAACTTGTCTTCCCTGCTCGTGGCTTCAACTAGTAGATTTTGCCCTACAGGTGGGGACTCCATCAAGTCTCAGTCCTAGCCAAGGGGTGAACATCAAGATAAAAACCCTGTTTTAAACTAATGTTTCGGATAAAGTAGAATCCTCTTTTTCTACTTTCCTACTTTTCAGTCCTTTTTCGTTGAAACCAGAACCCTTAGCCAGTCTTCTGAAGACTGGTTTCCCTGGGCCCTTTGGCCCAGGGAAACTAGCCTTACTGAGGGTCCTACAGACCCTTACCTTTGAACCCCCCTTAGTGGGGAAGAGGGTCCTACAGGCCCTTACCTTTGAACCCCCCTTAGTGGGGAAGAGGGTCCTACAGACCCTCACCTCTAGCCCCCTCCAGTAGGGGGACCAGGTAATTGTTCCAGCGTAGCTGGAACAATTACCTGGTCCCCCTACTGGAGGGGGCTAGAGGTGAGGGTCTGTAGGACCCTCTTCCCCACTAAGGGGGGTTCAAAGGTAAGGGCCTGTAGGACCCTCTTCCCCACTAAGGGGGGTTCAAAGGTAAGGGTCTGTAGGACCCTCAGTAAGGCTAGTTTCCCTGGGCCAAAGGGCCCAGGGAAACCAGTCTTCAGAAGACTGGCTAAGGGTTCTGGTTTCAACGAAAAAGGACTCATATCCGTTTTATGATTGGAGGGGCTGGTTGGGCGGGTAACGTGGACTGGATACCAGTTCTATGAGCTGTACGTTCCGAACGGGACTGTACATGCTTAAGCTGTCCGGTCGGACACCGAACATTATTCGGAGAATGTAGGACGTATTTCGAATTCCAGTTTCGAAGGCAGTTTTTGCCTGCCCTATAGGGCAGGTGTATAAGCCTAAAAAAGGCCAAAAACAACTGACACGAAGAAATGGCAATAGGGCACAATATCTTTTTGACCCTTTTTCGAAGAGTGCCCTTTAGGGCAGTCACGAAAAATGCTTTTTCTAGGGCTGGAAATTGAGAAAATAACTGAGATTTTCTTCGTCATTTTACGAAAATCCCTTCACTGTGTGTCGAGAAAAGATCGAACGCAAAGGTCTGAGCAGAGCTAGCAGCTTTTGATTTTTCGCAGATAATGAAACAGTGTAAGGACCGTTTTAAGGAAGACAAGTCCGCTTCAAGGTTCGACCTGTTTCAAAGTGGTAAAGGGATTTTTGGTGGAACGAAGTGAAGCTAGGCCATAGCTGTAAGCTAGATGGAGGAGGCGAAGCCGGGAATAGGCCTTACGAAGGAAGCTAAGACGTTGGAGCAACGGCCACGGAGGCAAGTCTTGTTGGTGGAGAGTCAAGTTCGACGAACCATTAGCTCTGACAAGGTGCAGCACTCAGGCCAGCCTTCCTGGCCCAGATGTCGTGAAAAACGAAAAGTTTTTTCGTTTGGAGTCATTGATTCGAAAACAGGAAAACTTACTTTTTGAGCAGATGGGTAAATAGAAGGGGGTGCAACCCTAAGGAGTTCAGCGTAACGAGCATGCAACAGCCCTCCAGCCAGACGATTATAGGCGGGATGATGAGGTACCCGGCTGTCACGGTGTGTCCTGCATCTGCCACGGAGCTAGGTATGTGGGGGAGTGTTCTGTTTAAGGAGTGTTTATTAATAGCAACTTCTTAGAACGAGCTTGATCTACGGAAAGTGTTAGTGAGAAAGTTGGTAAAACACGGCGGTCAGAGTTATTGACTCAAGACTTTAGGAGCTTAGAATAAGCGGGCCGTAGAGAGTGGTAGATCGACAAGATGTCTGGGATTCCACTTGAACCTGACTGTTTGGAAGAGTTTCACCCTTTCTGAGTGCGCAAGGTGGACCTACTGACCGGAGGACCATACCAGTCCGATGGTTTGGCCACAGTCTTGGGACTAGCCTCTCCGAGCAGTCACGCTAGTGTCCAGGACACAATCCTAATTTTATCTTTGTGCATGCTTCTGAGAGACTTTTAACTTTGTTTTATCTGGTAGTTTCGGAAGGGGTGGGAGTGACTTGCCAGAAGACGAGGTAATTCCCAGAGAGAATTTAGGGTAACCAGTATTGTGTTTAGAAATACCCGGGAAGCACGAATGAATGCTCAAGCTCTGTATGCCATAATGGGAGAGCGGCTAATGCCAGCGGTATTGAACCCAGGTCGGCTGTTGATAGCCGCTGTTGGCAGGGTCGTTCACCGAACCCTGGACTGCGTGTTCAAAGCAAGGAAATCAATGCGGCCCATCAGGCAAGATCCATCACAGAGTCATTTGACCCGGAGTAACGGTTAGTGGCGGAAACGTAAATTAGCTTTCGTAGTAAGGACTATTCTTCCCCTTGTGAGGGAGGAGTCTTCTTCTAAGGCCAGACGACGAGATCACACCAGGCTTGTCTCAGGACAGCACCCGGTGCCGAGAGGGATACACAGGAGTGAAGTGCACTAGGAGATGTCGAAGGATGAGTCGCGTCTCTAGACGAATGCTAGAGAAGAGGTTTCTTCTGGTCGCTTTCGAGACGTTACGTTAGGCAGGAACAGAGGCGTACCACGATCGTTGGGTAAGGGAGGAGATTAACTGGAATCTTATGCCCGCCCGCTCGAGGACAGTGTGCGTCGGCGAATGGGAAAAAGGTGGGACATCTTTCAAGGAGACTTTTTGCCTATCGAAGACCAGTGCGTAATGATGACGCGTTCTAAAGGAAGAGTGTGTGGACCCGGCTAGTGCTGAGACGAGCCCTAATTCCCCGCGGTGAAGCCGCTAAAGGGGAAGGCTTTAGCCATAGTTACAGGGCTAAATTAGTGTGCCCCTTTCTCGAGCTGTTTAAGCTCAGAGCAGGAGGTTAGAATTTTGTTCTGGAGGAGGCTAGACTGGACCTTAAGGCTAGAAACGTCCAAGAGCTTCAACTCCAGACTTTTAAAAAGAATAAGTCCTGTCTATTAGTTGAAGATCCAGTCACTTTTAAGGAGTTCCTTAAAAGGCGAAGAGCATGTTCGCTCTTCTTGGGTGTTACCCTATAAGGGTAATAGGAAGGGTTTCACCCTGGAGGCGAGAAAGAGTTTCTCTTTCTAAAGGAAAAGGAAATTTTTTCAGTTAGAAAAACATTTATCTTTTTAGGGAGAAAAGAAAGAGAAATGATTTCGGAAGAGAAAAATTAGAAATTTTTCGTAAGGAAGAAAAAAGAGATAGGTTTTTTCAAGAGGAGGAAATTTATAAATTTTCTTGTGAAAGAAAAATAGAAGATTTTTCTTGAGAAGGAAAAAAACTTTAGATTTTTTTCCTGGTAGAAAAAAGAGAGAAAATGAAATTTTCTAGACCACTCAAGAAAATAAACTTTTTTTTTGTTCTGACAAACGAAAAAAAATGTTTCCATTTTATTGCAGAGTGGTACAGTCCATTTCTCGCATTTCCTTCCGAACGATCGACTCCTTGCTTCAGATGAGGGCAAATTCTTACACCCCTTTCTCTGGCTGAACAAGCCCAGTGACGGAGGTTTGAATTTGTCCTTAGCCTGAGCTAGGTGCTTTCCCCCTTTCCGTGGGAAGATCAAAAATTTATTCTTATGTCTGGGACCCCTAGCCCCCTTGGCCCTTTTGGGCCAAAAGAGCTAGGGTTTTTACCCTGCCAGCCCTCCGTCATGGAGGGCTGGTGGGGACCCCACAGCCCCCCTGGCCTCTGGTCAGGGGGGTTATGGGGACCCCACATCCCCCCTGGCCTTTGGTCAGGGGGGTTATGGGGACCCCACATCCCCCCTGGCCTAGAGCCAGGAGGGTTGGACCATAGGTCCAACCCTCCTGGCTCTAGGCCAGGGGGGATGTGGGGTCCCCATAACCCCCCTGACCAAAGGCCAGGGGGGATGTGGGGTCCCCATAACCCCCCTGACCAGAGGCCAGGGGGGCTGTGGGGTCCCCACCAGCCCTCCATGACGGAGGGCTGGCAGGGTAAAAACCCTAGCTCTTTTGGCCCAAAAGGGCCAAGGGGGCTAGGGGTCCCAAACATAAGAATAAATTTTT